GTAGCTTAAGTCTAAAGTATAGCACTGAATATGCTAAGATGGTATAACCCTCCAACAAAGGTCTTGGTCCTAAACCTCACTTTACCTAAAATCATCTGTTTATACATGCAAGCCTCAGCACAACGGTGAAACAGCCATATAACCCAGAGCCGGCATCAGTCACTCACCACGACGCCAAGCAATAGCCACACCCCCACGGGCAACACAGCAGTAATTAACATTAGGCCATAAGTGAAAAACTTGACCAAGCAAGATGAGTAAAGGGTCGGTTAATCTCGTGCCAGCGACCGCGGTTACACGATAGACCCAAGGTAATATTAACGGCGTAAAAATGACTAAAATTAACAGTTAAAACTTAGGGCGGAACTCCGGCCGGGCTGTAAAAGCCATAAGCCACACTAACCCTTGCCCCTAACACCATACACTTTGACTCATGAAAGCTAAGGTACAAACTAAGATTAGATACCCTACTATGCCTAGCCGTAACACACAATTAAACTACCAATTGTTCGCCAAACAACTACGAGCCATACTTGAAACTTAAAAGACTTGACGGTACTTCATCACGGCCTAGAGGAGCCTGTCCAATAACCGACAATCCACGATTAACCCAGCCCCTCCTTGCCCAACAGTCTATATACCACCGTCGCCAGCTTACCTTGTAAAAGAAATAAAGTGAGCTAGATAGTACAACACTAAAACGACAGGTCGAGGTGTAACTTATGAAGGGGACCAAGATGGGCTACATTCTCCAACCGAGAATACGAATAACACTATGAAACTAATGTTTGAAGGCGGATTTAGCAGTAAGATAAGAATAAAACACTTGACTGAACACAACGCAATGAAGTGCGTACACACCGCCCGTCATCCCTGCCACCACAATATAAACCTTAATAAACTAACCTGAAAAAATCAAACAGGGCAAGTCGTAACATGGTAAGTGTACTGGAAAGTGTACTTAGAAACAAAAAGTAGCTTACACAAAGCACTCGACCTACACTCGAGCGACATTACATTAATCTTTTTGAGCTGACTAAACAACGAAATGCAAACATATACTACTAAATAAACAAATCATTTGCCACACCCAGTAGTTGCGATCGAACAGTCACAAGTCACAATAAAGTACCGCAAGGGAACCCCCAAAGCAATAAACAGCAAAGACTAACCCTTGTACCTTTTGCATCATGGTCTAGCAAGAACACAAGGGCAAGAAGAATCACAGTCCCTCACCCCGAAACCGAATGAGCTATTTCTAAGCAGTCTAACGGACGCACCCTTCTATGTAGCAAAATAGTGGGAAGACTTAAAAATAGAGGTGAAACGCCTATCGAATCCGGAGATAGCTGGCTACCCCGAACAGAATCTAAGATCTGCTTTAGATTTAATACTTAACCCATAAACATCTAAAGATAATCAATAGAGGTACAGCTCTATTGATCCAGGATACAACCTGAATTTGAAAGAAGCTGTAACTGCCAAGACCTGTAGGCCCTCAAGCAGCCACCCTAAAAAATATCGTCAAAGAATTAACTTAAACAAACCCGACACCAATTAAAAACTTCAAATTAACTAAAGGTGGATCTACACAAGTAGATATCATTATGCTAAAACTAATAATAAGATTCCATCTCTTTACGCACCCCTCCACTAGAACCAGAAGAACTACTAGTAATTAACAGACCACAAAAGGCAAATAACAAACCCATACACACCTAAAACCAACTGTGACCCCAACACAGGAGCGTCAAAAAGAAAGATTAACCGTTATAAAAGGAACTCGGCAACCCGGGGCTCCAACTGTTTAACAAAAACATAACCTTTAGCTAAACAAGTATTAAAGGCAACGCCTGCCCAGTGAATAATTAAACGGCCGCGGTATCCTAACCGTGCAAAGGTAGCATAATCATTTGTCTATTAATTGTAGACCTGTATGAAAGGCAAAATGAGAGCCCAACTGTCTCTTATAACAAATCAATTAAACTGATCTCCTAGTCCAAAAGCTAGAATACTAACATAAGACCAGAAGACCCTGTGAAGCTTTAACTAACCTATTAAACCCAATAATAACTACTTTCGGTTGGGGCGACCTTGGAATAAAAAAGAACTTCCAATATATGACTCCTCATAGGACAGGCAAACAAGCCACACTAGACCCAGTATTACTGATAATTGAAATAAGTTACTCCAGGGATAACAGCGCTATCTTCTTTTAGAGCCCATATCAAAAAGAAGGTTTACGACCTCGATGTTGGATCAGGACATCCCAGTAATGCACCCGTTACTAAAGGTTCGTTTGTTCAACGATTAATAGTCCTACGTGATCTGAGTTCAGACCGGAGTAATCCAGGTCAGTTTCTATCTATGAACGCTTTACCCAGTACGAAAGGACCGGCACAGCAAAGCCAATGTTACACACACGCTTTAACCATAAATATACCACCAATAAACGGAACATTCCCTTTAAACCTAGATAAGGTTAATTAAGGATTACCATACCTTAATAATTTCAACCCTACTCAACATCATAAACCCCCTACTCTATATCCTGCCTATTCTAATCGCAGTTGCATTTCTCACCCTCTTAGAACGAAAACTACTAGGGTATATACAACTACGAAAAGGCCCAAACTTAGTAGGCCCCCTAGGACTACTACAGCCCATCGCAGACGGCCTAAAACTAATCACAAAAGAGACAACAAAGCCGACACTCTCATCTCCCCTCCTATTCACACTATCCCCCATCATAGCCCTATCCTTAGCCTTAATCTCCTGAGCGCCCGTGCCCATACCCAACGCATTAACCAACATAAACCTAGGACTTCTATTCATTATAGCTATGTCAGGCATATTCACATACACCATCCTATGGTCTGGATGATCGTCAAACTCAAAATATCCCCTCATAGGGGCCATTCGAGCCGTAGCCCAAATCATCTCCTACGAAGTAACACTAGGATTAATCATCATTTCATTAGCCATCATTTCAGGGGGCTACTCTTTATCTTCCTTCACAGAAGTACAAGAACACTCCTGACTCCTATTCGGATCTTGACCCCTAGCCATAATATGATTTACCTCTACCCTAGCAGAAACTAACCGATCCCCCTTTGATTTAACAGAAGGTGAATCAGAATTGGTATCCGGATTTAACCTAGAATTCTCAGCCGGACCTTTTGCCCTACTTTTTCTAGCCGAATACACTAATATCCTACTAATAAACACCTTATCTGTCATAATATTTTTAAACCCAGGAAATTCTAACCCGGAACTATTCACAATTAACCTAATAACTAAGACAATAATCCTAACCACCCTCTTCCTATGAATCCGCGCCTCATACCCACGATTCCGATATGACCAACTTATACACCTATTATGAAAACAGTACCTCCCACTCACCCTAGCCATATGCACACTTAACCTATTTACAACAACATCATTCTGTGGAACCCCCCCCCAATGGAAGCGTGCCTGAGAAAATAAGGACTACCTTGATAGCGTAGACACGGACCACAAAACCCACTTCCCAATCAAAGAAGGATCTACCATCTCTGGCCCCCAAAGCCAGTATTTTACTAATTAAACTACTCTCTGATAAACCGTAAAAAATACTCTCCTAGGACCCCCCCCTACCCCCCCCAAGCAATTGGGTCCCGAAATCGGCCTATATATGTACTCTTTACATATATGGGTCCTCATATCGCTATGTATAATAATACATTAATCGTTTTTCCCCACGCCTAATAAACAGGAATTGGACTTTAATGAATTATATATAAAACTGGCTCACTAACATAATTTCCTTACCTCATTTCCTGGTCGTTCCATTTAACAGAGGTTGTCTGTTATTAGTAACCATGGCTATCTACTTCAAACCGGTGTCCCATGATTTAACCCTTCCCGTGAAATCCTCTATCCTTTCACCGCAGGCATACAGTCCCGCTTTTCACGTCCATATACTGTAACTCCTCCCGTCTATGTCCTTTCCAAGGCCGCTGGTTACTCTTTCAGGAGCTTCTCAATGGTCCGGAACCACCCCGCCTTACTTGCTCTTTCCAAGGCCTATGGTCGCACCCTTTATATTGGTACATTTAACCTCATGTTCTTATCACGAATGCACGTTCCACCCCTGGTTGTTTTTTTATAGGTACCTTTCACCTGACACCCATATATGCCCGTTACCGTCACCCCTCTCCGGGGTAGATCATTAGTCCAGGTGGAGCTATGTTCTTGGTCTTGCACTTTTCCCTATAGGGATACATCTTCTTAATGCTTGTTATACATATTATTACATACTGCTAAAAATTTCATTATTTTTTATTAATGAAATCCCGGTGTAATTACATTTTTACACCCGATTTTTTAAATTTTTACCAAAATTAATCCCACTTTCCTATACTAAAATTACAAACCCGAAATCCTATACAAAATTACCTCACATATTATTTTATTTTTCAAAAACCTGCGAGAAAAAAAAACAGTATAAAAATCACCGCCTCACTTTTAGATCACCGGAAATTTACTATCTTCTCTAGATTCACGATTCATAAATGCCAATCGCCCGAAACAGAACACAGCCGATTTTACCTTTATTTTTAACCCAATCCCGAATTCTTATATATTAAGGTAGCAAAGCACGGCCATGCAAAAGGCTTAAAACCTCAATACAGATGTTCAAATCATCTCCTTAATACTAGAAAACCAAGATTCGAACTTGGACCTAGAAGCCCAAAACTTCTAATACTACCTATAATATTTTCTAAGTAAAGTCAGCTAAAAAAGCTATCGGGCCCATACCCCGAAAATGTCTACCCGACCTTTACTAATGAACCCAATATCCCTAATAACCATCACAATAAGCATCATCATAAGCACCACCCTAATTATCACAACAACACATTGACTAATAGCCTGAGTTTGCCTAGAAATCAACACCCTGTCTATAGTACCAATCATCTCAAAGCCTCACCACCCTCGAGCAACAGAAGCAACAACAAAGTATTTCCTAACACAAACCCTTGCCTCCATGTCTATCCTATTTGCGGCAACCATAAACGCACTAAACACCTCAAACTGAGAAATCAGCCTCACGACAGAATCTACAACCATAAAAATCATCACATTAGCCTTAATGATAAAAATAGCTGCAGCGCCGTTCCACTTCTGGCTCCCAGAAGTGGCACAAGGCGCTACAACACTAACGACCTTAACAATCCTAACCTGACAGAAAATTGCGCCCCTCGCTATCCTTATAGCCAACCACAACAACACCAACCTAACAATCCTAAGCTTCTCGGCAATCTTATCCGTACTAATAGGAGGTCTAGGTGGACTTAACCAAACCCAGCTCCGAAAACTAATAGCCTTCTCATCTATCGCCCACACAGGATGAATCCTCGCAACCATTACCCTAGCACCAAACATCTCTATCTTAACCTTTCTAATCTACACAATAACTACCACCCCAATTTTCCTCATACTCAATACGTCATCAGCAACGACCATCAAAGACATAGGAACCATATGAACAGCCTCCCCCTATCTAATGTTAATCATACTGACAACTATCCTATCCTTAACCGGCCTTCCCCCTCTCACTGGGTTTATACCAAAATGACTTATTCTTAACAAAATAACCGCCTTCAACCTGACCACAGAAGCCACCCTTATAGCTATATTCTCCCTGCCAAGCCTATACCTATACATCCGCTTAACCTATGTCCTAACCATGACGCTACCCCCCCACACATCCGTCACACAAATAAAATGACGAACACCACACAAAAAATCCCCCCCAATTCTTAACCACACTAACAACCATAATAATCCTGCTCCTGCCCCTATCACCAAACATATAGAAACTTAAGTTATATTAAACTAGGAGCCTTCAAAGCCCCAAATAAAGCACAACTTTAGTTTCTGCAGAACTTGCAGTACCACTACATCTCCTGTTTGCAACACAGACATTTTAACTAAACTAAAGCTCCCTAGATTAGCAGGCCTTGATCCTACAAAAAACTAATTAACAGCTAGCTGTCCAAACCAACGGACTTTAATCTAGCCTTCTCCGTTTTTGGGGGGAAGAAAAAAACGGAGAAGCCCCGGGCAGAAGGCCGACTTCAGATTTGCAGTCTGACATGATGACACCTCGAGGCTTGGTAGCAAGGAATTACCTGTGTGTAAATTTACAGTTTACCGCTTAATCAGCCATACTACCTGTGTATATCACCCGTTGACTATTTTCGACAAACCACAAAGATATCGGAACCCTATACCTTATGTTTGGCGCATGGTCCGGCCTAGTTGGCGCTGGACTAAGCATTCTAATACGCATAGAATTGACACAGCCCGGGTCACTATTTGGCAGCGACCAAATCTATAATGTCTTAGTAACCGCCCACGCATTCATTATAATTTTCTTTATAGTTATGCCTATCATAATTGGGGGATTTGGGAATTGACTAATCCCTCTAATAATTGGAACTCCCGACATAGCCTTCCCCCGAATAAATAACATAAGCTTTTGACTCCTACCCCCAGCCCTCCTCATACTATTATCCTCCTCCTACGTTGAAGCGGGCGCAGGGACAGGATGAACTGTTTACCCGCCCCTCTCCGGGAACTTAGTCCACTCAGGCCCATCCGTAGACCTAGCCATCTTCTCCCTCCACCTAGCCGGAGCATCCTCTATTCTTGGGGCAATTAACTTCATCACTACATGCATCAATATAAAACCCAAATCAATACCAATATTTAACATCCCACTTTTTGTCTGATCCGTCATAATCACCGCAATCATACTACTTCTAGCCCTACCCGTACTTGCGGCAGCCATCACTATACTTCTAACGGACCGGAATCTAAACACAACCTTCTTTGACCCTTGTGGGGGGGGCGACCCCGTCCTATTTCAACACCTATTCTGATTTTTTGGCCACCCAGAAGTCTATATTCTAATCCTACCCGGATTTGGTATCATTTCCAGCATCATCACTTTCTACACAGGAAAAAAGAACACGTTCGGGTACACTAGCATAATCTGAGCAATAATATCCATTGCAATCCTAGGATTTGTAGTATGAGCCCACCACATATTCACTGTTGGCCTAGATATCGACAGCCGCGCCTACTTCACAGCAGCCACAATAATTATCGCAATTCCAACCGGGATTAAAGTCTTCGGCTGACTAGCCACTCTCACCGGAGGACACATCAAATGACATACCCCAATCTATTGAGCCCTGGGGTTTATCTTTCTATTCACTGTTGGGGGTATGACCGGGATCATCCTGGCAAACTCATCCTTAGATATTGTTCTCCACGATACCTACTATGTCGTAGCACACTTCCACTATGTGCTATCCATAGGAGCAGTATTTGCTATCATGGGAGGCCTCACCCACTGATTCCCACTATTTACAGGATATGCCCTAAATCAGACTTTAACTAAGACCCAATTCTGAGTAATGTTTTTAGGTGTCAACATAACATTTTTCCCACAGCACTTCTTAGGACTATCCGGCATACCCCGCCGATACTCAGACTTTCCAGATGCCTTCACCCTATGAAACACTATTTCATCCATTGGGTCTACAATTTCTTTAATCGCAGTACTTATATCACTATTCATTGTCTGAGAAGCACTAACATACAAACGTAAACCCACCCCACAATTAGGAAAAAAGACTCACATCGAATGACTCTACGGAACACCGCCCCCACACCACACCCACACCGAACCCACTTTTATACCTAATAACTCATATGCCCCAATCCGAGAATATATCTCATATATACAATGACCCTGGCCCGAGAAGAGACAGACTTAAACTGCCACCTACTAATTTCAAGTTAATCGCACACTTATACTTTCTTCCCGAGAATCTAGTAAACACATTACATGACTTTGTCGTAGTCAAATCACAGCATCTGTGTTTCTCAATGCCCTACGCAACCCAACTATCACTACAAGAAGCCCTAGGCCCGACAATAGAAGAAGTCGTGTTTCTACACGACCATGTTCTTCTCCTCACATGTCTAATAACACTAGTAATCCTGATATTCACTATTACTGCAACCACGACAGCCCTGACCCACAATGACCCGTCAGAAGAAGTCGAACAACTAGAAGCAGCATGAACAGCCGCCCCAATCATAATCCTAATCCTAACAGCCCTCCCATCAGTTCGATCCTTATACTTAATAGAAGAAGTATTTGACCCCTATCTTACAATTAAAGCTACAGGCCATCAATGGTACTGAAACTACGAGTACTCGGACGAAACCCACATCTCGTACGACTCCTATATGCTACAAACACATGACCTCCCCAAAGGTTCACCTCGACTACTTGAAGTCGACCACCGCATGGTAATACCAGCGGGCCTACAAACCCGAATTGTAGTAACCGCAGAAGACGTTCTTCACTCCTGAGCAATCCCCTCTCTAGGTATCAAAGTAGACGCCGTGCCCGGCCGACTTAACCAAATTCCATTAGCAACATCCCGAACAGGGGTCTTTTTCGGCCAATGCTCAGAAATTTGCGGGGCCAATCATAGCTTTATACCTATCGCAGCAGAAGCCATCCCCCTATACTACTTCGAACAATGACTATCTACAGGGCAGTCACTAAGAAGCTTATACAGCATCAGCCTTTTAAGTTGAAGAGGAAAACATTTTCCTTAGTGAATGCCACAACTAGACATTGTATATATTCTTATAGTTTACCTGTGAGCCTGACTAACTCTTACCCTACTTACCCTAAAAATTAAAACCCTCACACTGGCCACCAAGATAAAAAAACAACCTCCTTTACACCCTCAACCAACAACACTTTCCACACCATGAACATAACCATATTTGAACAATTCACGAGCCCAGAACTTGCCCTCATCCCAACATCACCCCTATCAATCCTAATCCCCCTTTTCCTAATTTACCACAAACCCGAACTTATCGGAAATCGTATAACAGCCGCCCTTACCTGGTTCTTAAAAATATTTATACTAAACATGACAAGTCAACTTACCCCAAAAGGACAAAAATGGTCTCACCTACTAGCCAGCCTTATCCTTATAATCCTCTTATCCAACCTATTAAGCCTCCTACCATACACCTTCACATCAACCTCCCAGCTATCAATAAACATAGCCCTAGCCCTCCCCCTCTGACTAGCCACCGTTATCACCGGCCTAAAAAATAAGCCATCCTCAGCCCTAGCTCACCTCCTACCAGAAGGCTCCCCAACCCCACTGATCCCCTTTATAATCCTAATTGAAACAGTTAGTCTGCTAATACGGCCTATTGCACTTGGAGTACGACTCACAGCCAACATTACTGCTGGACACCTCCTTATAACAATAGTAAGTTCTGCCGTCATCAACCTTATTAATACCTACATCTCAATCAGCTCACTAGCACTCGCCCTACTATTCCTCCTCACAATTCTAGAATTGGCAGTAGCCTGTATTCAAGCCTACGTCTTTGTTCTCCTAATCATCCTTTACCTACAAGAAAACACATAATGACTCGCCAACTACACCAATATCATATAGTCGACCCAAGCCCCTGACCCCTAACCGGGGCAGCAGGCTCCCTACTACTAGCCTCAGGACTAGCTCTATGATTTCATACAACCACAACGCTAGTACTAAAATTAGGACTTATAACCCTCACACTCACTCTTATTCAATGATGACGAGACGTCATTCGAGAGGGCACCTATCAAGGACATCACACTTTAGGCGTACAAAAAAACATACGATATGGAATAATCCTATTTATTACATCAGAAGTTTTCTTCTTCCTAGGGTTCTTCTGAACTCTCTATCACGTCAGCCTTGTGCCCACACCAGAGCTCGGCGCAGAATGACCCCCAGCAGGAATCAACCCACTAAACCCAATAGATGTACCACTCCTCAACACTGCAGTACTACTTTCATCTGGCGCAACCATTACATGATCACACCACACCATAATAAAAGGAAATAAAAAAGAAGCCACCTACGCACTAGCAATTACCATTGTACTAGGTATCTACTTTACAGCCCTCCAAATCTCAGAATATTCAGAAACACCTTTTACCATCTCAGACAGCGTATACGGCTCACTATTCTTTGTGGCCACAGGATTTCACGGCCTCCACGTCATAATTGGAACCTCCTTCTTAATAATTTGCCTAACACGCCTCATCCAATACCACTTCACAACAACCCACCACTTTGGATACGAAGCCGCAATTTGATACTGACACTTCGTAGATATTGTCTGACTATTCCTATACGTCTCAGTATACTGATGAGGCTCATATTTCTTTAGTATACAAGTACAAATGCCTTCCAAGCATGGGGCCCCACACGGGAAGAAATAATTAGCCTCACACTCCTTGTTATTATAGCCATAGCAACAGCAACCCTCCTATACATCATCAACGCCCTAATACCAACAAAACCAGATATTAATAAACTCTCACCTTACGAATGTGGATTTGACCCACTAGGCAATGCACGCTCTCCCATCTCTATTCAATTCTTCCTAGTCGCAATCCTATTTATTCTATTTGACCTTGAGATCATCCTGCTTCTTCCCATCTCCTGAAGCATTAACACGAACCCAACAATCACTACCACAACTATAACCGCCACCCTCCTAATTATTCTGACACTAGGCCTAGTATATGAATGACTTCAGGGCGGCCTAGAATGGACAGAATGTTGGGGTAGTCTAATCAGATATTTGATTTCGACTCAAAAGAACTTAACTAATAAGCCCCAATAATGGAACTAATTAAAACCATCCTGACCTTAGCCTTTATAACCACCATCCTAAGTCTATCCATACAACACAAACACCTTATATTGGCACTTATATGCATCGAAACAATAACACTCCTTCTATTTATATTATTAGTCATATACACTTCAACCTCACTAACCCTGTCACAAACCCCAATACCCATCATCCTTATCACCATCTCTGTCTGCGGGGCGGCAGTGGGCCTTAGTCTAGTTGTTGCAATTACACGAACCCACGGAAATGACTTCCTAAAAAACTTAAACCTATTATAATGCTCAAAACCCTTATTATAACAGCAACGCTAATCCCAACTATCCTCACCCTAAAACCTAAAATATTGTACTCAGCGACAACCTCCTATATATTTACACTAGCATTGCTCAGCCTCACCCTCCTGGAACCCAAAACAAACATACTCCTAAGCCTGGATGCTGTCTCAGCACCACTTCTTGCACTCTCCTTCTGGCTCCTCCCATTAATAACTATTGCCAGCCAACACACAATAACCAAAGAACCCCTGCAACGACAACGAACTTTCTTAGCAACACTAACACTTCTACAGCTATTTATCTCAATAACATTCATAGCCTCCAACCTAACCTTAATATATGTCATATTTGAAGCCACCCTAATCCCCACCCTAATTATCATCACACGATGAGGCCAGCAAACAGAGCGACTGACCGCAGGAACATATTTCATACTGTATACACTAACAACCTCCTTACCCCTACTAATAGCCATTATCTTTATTAATAACTCAACAGGTACCCCCACCCTCTTCCTTCAACTATTACACCCCTCCAACCAATGAACGAGCCTCCTACTATGACTAGCCTGCATAACCGCATTCCTAGCAAAAATACCCATCTATGGACTGCACCTCTGACTCCCAAAAGCCCACGTAGAAGCCCCCATTGCCGGTTCAATAGTCCTAGCAGCCATCCTCCTAAAATTAGGAGGGTACGGCATCATCCGCATGATACAAATTATACCCACGACAAAAACAGACATATTCCTTCCATTCATCGTACTAGCTCTGTGAGGAGCCATCCTGGCCAATCTAACCTGCCTACAACAAACAGACCTAAAATCATTAATTGCCTACTCCTCTGTTAGCCACATAGGCCTAGTAGTCGCCGCAATCATAATTCAAACCCCCTGAGGCCTCTCAGGGGCCATAACCCTAATAATCGCCCATGGCTTTACCTCCTCAGCACTCTTCTGCCTAGCCAACACAACCTATGAACGCACACACACACGAATCCTAATCCTCACACGAGGATTTCACAATATTCTCCCCATGGCCACAACCTGATGACTACTAACCAACCTCATAAACATCGCTATCCCCCCCACCATGAACTTTACAAGTGAACTACTAATTATATCAGCCCTGTTTAGCTGATGCCCAACAACTATCATCCTCCTTGGACTGTCAATACTAATTACTGCCTCCTATTCCCTACACATATTTCTCTCTACACAAATAGGACCAACGCTGCTCAACAACCAAACAGAGCCGACACACTCACGAGAACATCTTTTAATAACCCTTCACATTATCCCCCTAATAATAATCTCAATAAAACCGGAGCTGATCATAAGAAGTGTGTGTAATTTAAAAAAAATATCAAGTTGTGACCCTGAAAATAGATACCACTCGCACACCGAGAGGTTTAAAAGACCTGCTAACTCTTTAATCTGGTAAAATTCCAGCCCTCTCTCTCTATTAAAGGAAAATAGCCCCTCCACTGGCCTTAGGCGCCAATACTCTTGGTGCAAATCCAAGTAATAGAATATGGACCTAACCACACCAACTATTATTCTAGCGATTTTCCTATCCCTGACTGCCTCTACAATTCAACCCCTTCCTAAACATAACCTCAATAATACTAAGCACACCCTCATACTAATATTTATAATTAGCATAATCCCCCTCAACACACTATTAAACCATGACAGCGAGCTGACAATAACACTACTTCCTCTGATTATTACCCCAACAGAAAACATTAATATCACTATTACACTCGACACACTATCCTTAACCTTTATCCCAGTAGCCCTATTCATTACATGATCCATCACTGAATTCTCTATCTGATATATAGCCTCCGATCCAAACATTAATAAATTTATTAAATATTTAATCACCTTCCTAATCACAATAATAATCATCATTACAGCTAATAATATATATCAGCTCTTTATCGGCTGAGAAGGTGTAGGAATTATATCCTTCCTCCTAATTGGATGATGGGGGGCACGATCAAACGCTAACACAGCAGCCCTCCAAGCCATTATCTACAACCGAATCGGGGATATTGGCCTCATCCTCACCTCTACCTGACTTATAACTTTCTCCTCAATAAACATACAAGAACTTCTAATTCAATACGAAACAATTAACCTCATCCCCACAATAGGCCTAATAGCAGCAGCCATCGGAAAATCCGCACAATTTAGTCTCCACCCATGATTGCCAGCAGCAATAGAAGGTCCCACCCCCGTATCAGCCCTTCTCCACTCCAGCACCATAGTTGTAGCCGGGGTATTTCTATTAATCCGACTCCACCCCATTCTTAACAATAGCCACAGCATGAAAATAATATGCTTAATTCTCGGAGCAACAACAACTATATTTGCCGCAGCCGCAGCTATCACACAACACGACATCAAAAAAATCATTGCATTATCAACCACAAGTCAATTAGGCCTAATAATAACAATGCTTGGGTTAAATCAGCCCACCCTAGCCTTCCTTCACATAACCATACACTCTTTTTTTAAAGCACTTCTTTTCCTGTGCTCGGGCTCATTTATCCACAATCTAAACAATGAACAGGATCTTCGAATAATGGGTAACCTACTTAAATCCGCACCCATAACCTCATCATTCACCATTATTGCCAGCCTCTCGCTAATAGGTATACCCTTCCTATCAGGATTTTACTCAAAAGATATCATCATCGAAACTATGGCCAACTCCCATGTTAACCTATGAGCCCTAACAATCACATTAATTGCTACAACACTTTCCGCCTCCTACAGCATACAAATTATCCTACTTATCCTAACAGGACCCTCACACACCCATATTAAGTCACATAAAGAAGCCAAAAACATCATCCCACCTCTTACACGCCTTGCCCTTACATCTATCCTCATTGGCAGTATTACCAAACTGTCAACTTTACAAACCCCTTCATTCACAACAATACCAAAAACAATTAAACTCTTAGCATTAACCATAACAACCCTCGGAATCGCCCTATCAAAAGACTTCATACAGACAACTCTATCTTCTTTCCCCCAAAAATCACAAACAATTAATCTATTTTTTAATCAACTGGCATTCTTCAACATCCCCCATCGAGCTATAACAATAAAGACACTAAAATCAAGCCAACAAATTTCAACAGAACTAATAGACCTATGAACCCTAGAAAATTACGGCCCAAAAGGCCTTTCAAATTCATTTACCCAATTAATCCTTCTCTCAACACAACAAAAAACCATAATCAAAAACTACATAACCACTTTCACCCTTACCCTACTTATTTCACTAACTCTCGTCTCTACCTAAATGGGCGAAGTCCCCCCAAACGGGTCCAACTTAAAATAACTAACACAGAAAACAAAGCTACAACCAAACCTCAAGCACACACCACTAACCCTATCCCCCCCTCACAATAAAAAACACCGTAACCATTAATCTCTAAACACACCCAATCCTCCCACTCAGGGTAAATTAACAAGCCTTGCCCGCCACCCCCAAGAATTAACAGTAACACACACACTATTACCCCCACACCCATAAACACAAAAAAATACCAAGACCCACTAGTACTCACAACAACCTCACCCCCCTTCTCCACACTTACACAATAACCAAAAACCACAACCAACCCTCCCAAATATACAATATACATCACCAATGCAGCATATGTACGTCCCATCATAACCATACAAACACAACAAAAAAAGGAAATGCCTATCAAAGAAATCACCCCTTGATAAGGTACAACAGTAAAACTTAAAACCACAACACCAAAAAACATTAATACCAAAATAAAATAAAGCAAGTACTCTACTATAAACATAGTTTTTACTCTTCTAGAGTCCTGCGGCCTGAAAAACCACCGTTGTACATCAACTACAAAAACATGTCCCACCATCACACACTCATACTATTTAATCTCCTCCCAGTAGGCTCAAATATCTCAACCTGATGAAACTTTGGATCAATACTACTCACCTGCTTAATAATCCAAATCATAACCGGTTTCTTCCTAGCAATCCATTATACAGCCAACATTGGTCTTGCCTTCTCATCCATCATCCACACTTCCCGTGACGTACCCTACGGCTGAATCATACAAAATACACACGCCATTGGTGCATCTTTATTCTTCATTTGCATTTATATCCATATCGCACGGGGAATTTACTACGGCTCTTATCTTAATAAAGAAGTCTGACTATCAGGCACCACTCTTTTAATCCTCCTAATAGCCACTGCCTTCTTCGGTTATGTCCTACCATGAGGTCAAATATCATTCTGAGCAGCAACAGTAATCACAAATCTCCTTACCGCCATCCCTTATTTTGGAACAACACTCACCACCTGACTCTGAGGGGGCTTCGCAATCAATGACCCAACCTTAACCCGATTCTTCGCCCTTCACTTCATCCTTCCATTCGCCATTATCTCTGCTTCCTCAATTCACATTTTACTTCTACACAACGAAGGCTCCAACAACCCCCTGGGAACAAACTCAGATATTGACAAAATTCCATTCCACCCTTATCATTCTTACAAAGACGCCCTAATACTAACAATAATAGTTACCTTACTATTTATTATTCTCTCCTTTTACCCTAATGTCTTAAATGATCCAGAAAACTTCTCAAAAGCTAACCCCTTAGTTACACCTCAACACATTAAGCCCGAATGATACTTCCTGTTTGCCTACGGCATCCTCCGTTCTATCCCAAACAAACTAGGCGGAGCCCTAGCCCTAGTCCTATCCATCACCATTCTTTTTACAGCACCATTCACCCACACCTCCCACACCCGCTCTATAATATTCCGACCCCTCATGCAACTCACATTCTGAACCTTCGCTACCACACTTATCATCATCACCTGAACAGCCACTAAACCAGTAGAACCCCCATTTACAGAAATTGGCCAACTTGCCTCAATCTTATACTTCACATTCTTCATAGCAAACCCCTTTATTGGCCTGGCCGAGAATAAAATCTCAAACTTTACCTGCCCTAATAGCTTAAATCTTAAAGCATTGACCTTGTAAGCCAAAGCCGGATATTCCTTAGAGCAGCCAACCCGTATCTCACTAATTAAGCCACCCTATAAACCGTAAAAAATACTCTCCTAGGACCCCCCCCTACCCCCCCCAAGCAATTGGGTCCCGAAATCGGCCTATATATGTACTCTTTACATATATGGGTCCTCATATCGCTATGTATAATAATACATTAATCGTTTTTCCCCACGCCTAATAAACAGGAATTGGACTTTAATGAATTATATATAAAACTGGCTCACTAACATAATTTCCTTACCTCATTTCCTGGTCGTTCCATTTAACAGAGGTTGTCTGTTATTAGTAACCATGGCTATCTACTTCAAACCGGTGTCCCATGATTTAACCCTTCCCGTGAAATCCTCTATCCTTTCACCGCAGGCATACAGTCCCGCTTTTCACGTCCATATACTGTAACTCCTCCCGTCTATGTCCTTTCCAAGGCCGCTGGTTACTCTTTCAGGAGCTTCTCAATGGTCCGGAACCACCCCGCCTTACTTGCTCTTTCCAAGGCCTATGGTCGCACCCTTTATATTGGTACATTTAACCTCATGTTCTTATCACGAATGCACGTTCCACCCCTGGTTGTTTTTTTATAGGTACCTTTCACCTGACGCCCATATATGCCCGTTTCCGTCACCCCTCTCCGGGGTAGATCATTAGTCCAGGTGGAGCTATGTTCTTGGTCTTGCACTTTTCCCTATAGGGATACATCTTCTTAATGCTTGTTATACATATTATTACATACTGCTAAAAATTTCATTATTTTTTATTAATGAAATCCCGGTGTAATTACATTTTTACACCCGATTTTTTAAATTTTTACCAAAATTAATCCCACTTTCCTATACTAAAAATACAAACCCGAAATCCTATACAAAATTACCTCACATATTATTTTATTTTTCAAAAACCTGCGAGAAAAAAAAAACAGTATAAAAATCACCGCCTCACTTTTAGATCACCGGAAATTTACTATCTTCTCTAGATTCACGATTCATAAATGCCAATCGCCCGAAACAGAACACAGCCGATTTTACCTTTATTTTTAACCCAATCCCGAATTCTTATATAAAGGTTGTCCT